CCAACATTGTTTGATTCCAAATTCAGAGCAATGCCTATTGTACCCTCTTCAAATTCTACTAATTCCCCTGCCATTACTTCATCAAGACCATGAATACGAGCAATGCCATCGCCTACTTGAAGTACGGTGCCGGTATTCACAATCGTGACTTCTCGATTATATTGTTCAATACGTTCACGGATAATATTACTAATTTCGTCGGCTCGAATGGTTACCATTAGTGTCTCTTAATTCTTTTTCGGAAACAAAGGGAGAAAAAAAAAAAAAATAATGCCTACAGTAAAAGGGCTAATCAGTTATTTCTTTCATGGCCCCGAGCATGCCAATATTAGCACTAATGGTGCGTAAATGTAACTCGCTGTTCGAACAACTATTCAGAGTTCCTAGAGCTCCTTGTAAGGCTTGTTGGAAAACTCGCTGTCGGACCTGATTAATTGCTCTTTGTTGTTCAAAATGAATGGTTTCATTTTTGTAATTTTCTAATCGTTCCAAATTCTCATAAGTGGCATTAATCAAATTCTGTTTTTCTCGTTCTATCTCAGAGTATCCATTCACTCGAAACTCATCTGCTTCCATTTCCACTTTCCGTAAGCGAGCCCGGGCTTTTTCGAGCTGCTCAATAGCTCCTCCGCGTAGTTCTTCTGAATTTCGAATAGTACTCAGAATCCTCTGTTTTCGATTATCTAATAAATCACTTAATGAAAGTAGATTATTTTCCCATTCATTTCACAACTTCACTTCCATGATCTCTTCCCGAACCAAACATGAATCTTTCGATTCATTTGGCTCTCACGCTCAGTTACTTATGTTATGAGCATTCCCATATCTTTTAATGTAATGAGCCTACCCTCTCTTCTCTGTTCGTATTCCAAGATATGGAAACTGATACAAGACCAGAATATTCAGAGGACTCTTCCGACCAGACAAAAAAAATCTGTAATTGTCAGCAAAGTTGTTTTTTTTTTCTTCAAATCCAAAAAATTCTTCTTATTTTATACATAGGTCGTCGATTCAGCATTGGATAAAAAAAGGGCGAGACACCCATTTTTCCAGTAAATGGTTCAAATCATTTTATCGATATGAGTGTTCTATATCGGATAAATTGCCAACTATTCATTTTGAAACCATCTCCGTACTAACGTAGTGGTAGAAAGAGTACCATGTTGTGCCTGGACTTCAGGCGGTTTAGCTTTAACCATGTTAATGGTCCCACATTATTGGTTGATAGAGAATCAAAGTTGATTTACCAATGAGTCACGAAATGCTATGGTTCTTACATTTCTTAATTTATTCAGAAGTAATTCGTCGAGATCGTGCACCTTTCTTCCCTATTTATAAATAAAAAAAAAAAAAGAAAGTGCAGCCGGTTGGATCCAGCCTATTCTTGAAATACACAACTCGCACACACTCCCTTTCCAAAAAAGATCAATACGCCAAGCACTACACTTAGATTTATTAGATTTGTTGCTAAAATATCGGTATTCAACCCGAAACTCCCGGCGGATGGCCAGTAACCCAAGGAAACGAAAGAATCGGTTACATTTTTCATATGCTCTCCTCTTATAGATAGGACTAACAAAATCGAACAGAGTTCTTTTTGTATCACTTCGTCCCGTTTTTTTATTATTGATTTCTTTTTTTTTATTAATTGACTTATTTTAAATATGAATATATTCATTTCATTTGAAATCATTTTCAAATTTCAAAAATGGATTCTTTATTATTATTTTATTTCAATTGAAGTTCCCAATAAGATACTTATTAGGTCCCCGGTTTCATGTCAATTGCGAAATACCTGCAACGCTTCCTAAAAGTCAAAAGGGGTTTCCATTAAATTAAGGACGGGAAGTGAGAAAGCGAGTGGATCTACTAATTCCTCATCCTCAAATCAGACCTTCCCCGGAGTATTGTCTCAACGAAGAAGTGGAGTGAAGTTTTGATATAATTCGAAGAAGCAAGCGGTAAGTCGACGGCAATAAAATAAGAAAAGAAGTACGTATTTTCACGTTTATAGAATAGGATTAAACAAAAGGATTCGCAAATAAAAGCGCTAATGCCACGACCAGTCCGTAAATTGTTAAAGCTTCCATAAAAGCCAGACTAAGCAATAAAGTACCTCGTATTTTACCCTCTGCTTCTGGTTGTCTCGCGATACCTTCTACGGCTTGGCCCGCAGCAGTACCTTGACCAACTCCAGGTCCAATAGAAGCAAGCCCTACGGCCAATCCAGCAGCAATAACGGAAGCGGCAGAAATCAGTGGATTCATGGTAAGTTCCTCGCACCAAAATAAAGAAATGGTTAATGATACAATCAACCAATGAATTATTACTTATTATTCCATCACTAAGATCCACCCGGTCAAAGTAACTAAGAACTCCGAATTGAAGTGATGATATACTGAATCATCAGAACTACTTCGATATCTCGTTTTTAGTTCCTATCCATGGAGTCTTTGGAAATCCATACGGTTCTAGTTCTTCCATTTCTTTGTTCCGAACC